GCTAGCGTAGCTTAATAAAAGCATGGCACTGAAGATGCCAAGACGGGCCCTAAAAAGCCCCGCATGCACAAAAGTTTAGTCCTGACTTTACTATCAGCTTTAGCTATATTTATACATGTAAGTCTCCGCAGCCCTGTGAGAATGCCCTCCATCCCCCGCCCGGGGATGAGGAGCAGGTATCAGGCACAAACCATTTAGCCCAAGACGCCTTGCCATGCCACACCCCCAAGGGAATTCAGCAGTAATTAATTTTAAGCCATAAGCGAAAGCTTGACTCAGTTAAAGCTAAGAGGGCCGGTAAAACCCGTGCCAGCCACCGCGGTTATACGAGAGGCCCAAGTTGATATGCGCGGCGTAAAGGGTGGTTTAGGGAAGACAACAATAAAGCCGAAGGACCACTTGGCCGTCGTACGCTCCTGAGCATCCGAAGCCCAAATACGAAAGTAGCTTTAACATCAGTCCACCTGATCCCACGAAAACTGAGAAACAAACTGGGATTAGATACCCCACTATGCTCAGTCGTAAACTTAGATGTCAAACCACAATAGACATCCGCCAGGGTACTACGAGCACCAGCTTAAAACCCAAAGGACTTGGCGGTGCCTTAGACCCACCTAGAGGAGCCTGTTCTAGAACCGATAACCCCCGTTAAACCTCACCACTTCTAGCCATACCGCCTATATACCGCCGTCGTCAGCTTACCCCGTGATGGCTTAGCAGTAAGCAAAATGAATAAAGTCCAGAACGTCAGGTCGAGGTGTAGTGTATGAAGTGGGAAGAAATTGGCTACATTTTCTAAAATAGAATATACGAATAGCACTAAATGAAAAACATGCTCGAAGGAGGATTTAGTAGTAAAAAGGAAGCAGAGAGTCCTTTTGAATTTGGCTCTGAGACGCGTACATACCGCCCGTCACCCTCCCCACCAAACAACATTACAAGTAATTTAACACTAAAACAAGTAGGACAGGAGAGGCAAGTCGTAACATGGTAAGTGTACCGGAAGGTGCACTTGGATAAAACCCAGGGTGTGGCTGAGATAGTTAAGCAACTCCCCTACACCGAGAAGATATCCATGCAAGTTGGATCACCCTGAGCCAAACAGCTAGCTTAACCACCAAGATAAGTTTACAACATAAATAAAATAATATTACCAAAACACATAAATTAAACCATTCTACCGCCCCAGTATGGGAGACAGAAAAGGCCACTTTAAGCAATAGAAAAAGTACCGCAAGGGAAAGCTGAAAGAGAAATGAAAAAACCCATCCAAGCAACAAAAAGCAGAGACTAAACCTCGTACCTTTTGCATCATGATTTAGCAAGCACTAAACAAGCAAAGAGACCTTTAGTTTAATACCCCGAAACCAAGTGAGCTACCCCGAGACAGCCTATGTGGGCCAACCCGTCTCTGTAGCAAAAGAGTGGGAAGAGCTCCGGGTAGAGGTGACAAACCTACCGAACTTGGTGATAGCTGGTTGCCTAAGAAATGAATAAAAGTTCAGCCTCGTGCACCCCTAATCAAAGAAGAGATCTTCCAACCCGAATACAAAGAGAAACCCACGAGAGTTAGTCAAAGGAGGTACAGCCCCTTTGACAAAGGATACAACCTCTACAGGAGGATAAAGATCATACCAAACAAAACCCGTCGTCCTAGTGGGCCTAAAAGCAGCCACCTGAACAGAAAGCGTCAAAGCTCAAACGACACAGAGTTTATTATTCTGACACATAATCTAACTCCCCTAAAGATACTAGGCCGCCCCATGCCAACATGGAAGAGACCATGCTAAAATGAGTAACAAGAGGGCAAGCCCCTCTCCAAGCACAAGTGTAAGCCAGACCGGACCAACCACTGGCAATTAACGAACCCAAAAAAAGAGGATGCTGTAAACAACAATAAACACAAGAAAAACCTACAACAAAACAATCGTTAACCCCACACTGGAGTGCCCCAAGGAAAGACTAAAAGAAAAGGAAGGAACTCGGCAAACACAAGCCTCGCCTGTTTACCAAAAACATCGCCTCCTGCAAAACCCCAAGTATAAGAGGTCCAGCCTGCCCAGTGACTACAAGTTCAACGGCCGCGGTATTCTAACCGTGCAAAGGTAGCGCAATCATTTGTTTTCTAAATAAAGACCTGTATGAACGGCTAAACGAGGGCTTAACTGTCTCCCTTTTCAAGTCAGTGAAATTGATCTGCCCGTGCAGAAGCGGACATAAATATACAAGACGAGAAGACCCTTTGGAGCTTAAGGTACAAAATCCAACCACGTCAAACAACTTAATCCATCTAAGCCAGAACTTAGTGAAAAATGGAATCTTACCTTCGGTTGGGGCGACCATGGAGGAAAAAAGATCCTCCAAGTGGACTGGGAAAATCCATAAAACCAAGAAGCACACTTCTAAGCCACAGAAATTCTGACCAATCATGATCCGGCCCACAAGCCGATCAACGAACCAAGTTACCCCAGGGATAACAGCGCAATCCTCTCCTAGAGTCCGTATCGACGAGAGGGTTTACGACCTCGATGTTGGATCAGGACATCCTAACAGTGCAACCGCTGTTAAGGGTTCGTTTGTTCAACGATTAAAGTCCTACGTGATCTGAGTTCAGACCGGAGCAATCCAGGTCAGTTTCTATCTGTAACGTTACTTTTTCCTAGTACGAAAGGACCGGAAAATAGAGGCCTATACTCAAAGCATGCCTCACCCCCAATTAATGAAAACAAATAAATTAAACAAAGGGGAGCCAAACACTCTAGCCAAAATAAGGCTATGCTAAGATGGCAGAGCATGGTAATTGCAAAAGGCCTAAGCCCTTTCAACCAGAGGTTCAAATCCTCTTCTTAGCTTGTGCTCAACACTATCATCACCCACCTAATCAATCCGCTCGCATATATTATCCCAATCCTGCTAGCGGTAGCCTTTCTAACCCTCGTCGAACGAAAAGTATTAAGCTACATGCAACTACGAAAAGGTCCTAACGTAGTAGGCCCATACGGACTCCTTCAACCAATCGCCGACGGTGTAAAACTATTTATTAAAGAACCAATCCGCCCATCAGCATCCTCCCCAATCCTATTTATCATTGCCCCAATACTTGCATTAACACTGGCCATAACCCTATGAGCACCAATACCCATACCCTTCCCAGTCACAGACTTAAACCTAGGAATCCTATTTATACTAGCACTATCAAGCCTAGCTGTGTACTCAATCCTTGGGTCAGGATGAGCCTCCAACTCGAAATATGCACTAATCGGGGCCCTCCGTGCCGTAGCCCAGACAATCTCATACGAAGTAAGCCTCGGACTTATCCTGTTATCAGTAATCATCTTTGCCGGGGGGTATACTCTACAAACATTCAACACAACCCAGGAAAACATTTGACTCTTAATCCCAGCCTGACCACTAGCCACAATATGATATATCTCAACACTAGCAGAAACAAACCGTGCACCATTTGACCTAACTGAAGGAGAATCAGAACTGGTCTCAGGGTTTAATGTAGAGTATGCAGGTGGATCATTTGCCCTATTTTTCCTAGCTGAATACGCTAACATTCTACTCATAAACACCCTATCCGCCATCCTATTTCTAGGTGCATCACACAACCCAATGATACCAGAATTAACAACAATTAACTTAATAACCAAAACCGCCCTCCTATCAATAGTCTTCCTATGAATCCGAGCCTCCTACCCACGATTTCGATATGACCAATTAATACACCTAATATGAAAAAACTTCCTACCCATCACCCTAGCCATAGTCCTGTGACATGTAGCCCTGCCAATCGCACTTGCAGGACTTCCCCCACAACTATAAAGGAACCGTGCCTGAATGCCCAAGGACCACTTTGATAGAGTGGCTTATGAGGGTTAAAGCCCCTCCAGTTCCTAGAAAGAAGGGACTCGAACCCATACTTAGGAAATCAAAACTCCTGGTGCTTCCACTACACCACTCTCTAAGATAAGGTCAGCTAATTAAGCTTTCGGGCCCATACCCCGAACATGATGGTTAAAATCCTTCCTATATCAATAAACCCATATGTACTTACCATTCTACTCTCTAGTCTTGGGTTAGGAACCACCCTTACCTTTACCAGCTCCCACTGACTGCTCGCCTGAATAGGGCTAGAAATTAACACTCTAGCAATCACACCCCTAATAGCACAACACCACCACCCACGAGCAGTAGAAGCAACAATCAAATATTTCCTAACCCAAGCAACCGCAGCAGCCATAATTCTCTTTGCAAGCACTACAAATGCTTGAATAACCGGAGAATGAGATATCAACAACCTCACCCACCCTGTTGCCAGCACAATAATAATTACCGCCCTAGCACTAAAAATTGGCCTAGCACCAATACACTTCTGACTACCAGAAGTACTTCAAGGACTTGACCTAACAACAGGATTAATCCTATCTACTTGACAAAAATTAGCACCATTCGCACTAATCATTCAAGTAGCACAAACCATCGACCCACTACTACTCACATCACTAGGACTTCTATCAACAATCATCGGAGGATGAGGAGGGCTCAATCAAACCCAACTCCGAAAAATCCTAGCATATTCATCAATCGCGCACATAGGGTGAATAATTATTATTCTTCAATACGCTCCCCAACTAACCATCATCGCATTAGGAGTTTACATCTTCACAACATCAGCAGCCTTCTTAACACTAAAAACAGCATCCTCCACAAAAATCAACACCCTGACCACAACATGATCAAAAAGCCCAATCCTGGCATCAGCCACCGCCCTAACCATACTGTCACTTGGGGGCTTACCCCCGCTAACAGGCTTCATACCAAAATGACTTATTCTCCAAGAACTGGCAAAACAAGAACTCCCACTCACCGCAACAACCATAGCCATAGCCGCCCTACTAAGCCTCTACTTCTACCTGCGACTATGCTACGCAATAACATTAACTATCTCCCCAAATACAATCAACGCTACCACCCCATGACGAATAAAAACAACCCAGACAACCCTTCTACTAGCCCTAGCCACCACACTTGCCCTAGGACTTCTACCAATCACCCCAGCTATCCTAACCCTAACCACCTAGGAACTTAGGATAAACCAAGACCAAGAGCCTTCAAAGCTCTAAGCAGGAGTTAAAATCTCCTAGTTTCTGACTAAGGCTTGCAGGACTCTATCCCACATCTTCTAAATGCAAATCAGACACTTTAATTAAGCTAAAGCCTTCCTAGATGAGAAGGCCTCGATCCTACAAACTCTTAGTTAACAGCTAAGCGCTCAAACCAGCGAGCATTCATCTACTTTTCCGCCGTAACAGAGTAAGGCGGAAAAAGCCCCGGCAGAGTATTAATCTACGTCTTTAGATTTGCAATCTAATGTGTTCTCACCACAGAGCTCTGGCAGGAAGAGGAATTAAACCTCTGTCTTCGGGGCTACAACCCACCGCCTAGCATTAGGCTATCCTACCTGTGATAATCACGCGCTGATTCTTCTCTACTAACCATAAAGACATTGGCACCCTTTATCTTGTATTTGGTGCCTGAGCCGGAATAGTTGGAACAGCCCTCAGCCTGCTAATCCGAGCTGAGCTTAGCCAACCCGGATCCCTTCTCGGCGATGATCAGATTTATAACGTCATCGTTACTGCCCATGCCTTCGTCATAATTTTCTTTATAGTAATGCCAATTCTCATTGGAGGATTCGGAAATTGACTAATTCCTCTAATAATTGGAGCCCCTGATATAGCATTCCCTCGGATAAATAACATGAGCTTCTGGCTCCTACCACCCTCCTTCCTGCTACTCTTAGCCTCCTCAGGGGTGGAGGCCGGGGCCGGAACCGGCTGAACAGTATATCCCCCACTTGCCGGCAACCTTGCCCACGCAGGAGCATCCGTAGACCTAACTATTTTCTCCCTACACTTAGCAGGGGTCTCATCAATCCTTGGAGCAATTAATTTTATTACCACAACAATTAATATGAAACCTCCATCTATCTCCCAATACCAAACACCATTATTTATCTGAGCTGTCCTCGTCACAGCCGTACTCCTACTCCTGTCCCTACCAGTGCTAGCCGCCGGTATTACAATGCTTCTAACTGATCGTAATTTAAACACAACATTCTTTGACCCAGCAGGAGGAGGAGACCCAATCCTGTACCAACACTTATTTTGATTCTTTGGACACCCTGAAGTTTATATCCTTATTTTACCAGGATTTGGTATTATCTCCCACGTAGTCGCTTACTACTCAGGTAAAAAAGAACCATTTGGATACATAGGAATAGTATGAGCAATAATGGCCATCGGCCTACTTGGGTTTATCGTATGAGCCCACCACATATTTACAGTCGGAATAGACGTTGACACCCGTGCATATTTTACATCCGCAACAATAATTATTGCTATTCCAACCGGCGTAAAAGTATTTAGCTGACTAGCAACACTACACGGAGGATCAATCAAGTGAGAAACACCAATATTATGAGCCCTCGGCTTTATCTTCCTGTTCACGGTAGGGGGACTAACCGGAATTGTCCTAGCCAACTCATCTTTAGACATTGTCCTACATGACACATATTATGTAGTTGCACACTTCCACTATGTTCTATCAATGGGTGCTGTATTCGCCATCATGGCAGCCTTCGTCCACTGATTCCCACTATTCACAGGATACACCCTACACAGCACTTGAACCAAAATTCATTTCGGAGTGATATTTGTGGGCGTAAACCTTACATTCTTCCCACAACATTTCCTAGGACTGGCAGGAATGCCTCGACGATATTCAGATTACCCAGATGCCTACACCCTTTGAAACACAGTCTCATCAATTGGATCACTAATTTCCTTAGTGGCAGTTATTATGTTCTTATTCATTTTATGAGAAGCATTCGCCGCTAAACGAGAAGTTTTATCCGTAGAACTAACCACAACAAATGCAGAGTGACTTCATGGATGTCCACCACCCTACCACACATTTGAAGAACCTGCATTCGTCCAAATTCAATCAAATTAACAAGAAGGAGAGGAATCGAACCCCCATATGCCGGTTTCAAGCCGGCCACATGACCACTTTGTTACCTTCTCTAAGACATTAGTAAACTCGTAAATTACATCACTTTGTCAAGGTGAAATAGTAGGTTAAACCCCTGCATGTCTTAAGCACAAAGCTTAATGGCACATCCCACACAACTAGGATTCCAAGACGCGGCATCACCCGTAATAGAAGAACTTCTTCACTTCCACGACCACGCTTTAATAATCGTATTCTTAATTAGCACCCTGGTGCTTTACATTATTGTTGCAATGGTTTCAACCAAACTCACTAACAAATACATTCTAGACTCCCAAGAAATCGAAATTGTATGAACTGTACTACCAGCCGTAATTCTCGTTCTAATTGCCCTCCCATCACTTCGAATCCTTTATCTTATGGACGAGATTAATGACCCACACCTCACAATTAAAGCTATAGGACACCAATGATACTGAAGCTACGAATACACCGACTATGAAGACCTGAGCTTTGACTCTTACATAATTCCAACCCAAGATCTTGCACCCGGACAATTTCGACTACTCGAAACTGACCACCGAATGGTCATCCCAATAGAATCCCCAATTCGTGTTCTCATCTCCGCTGAAGATGTCTTACACTCCTGAGCAGTTCCATCCCTAGGAATAAAAATAGATGCAGTGCCAGGACGACTAAATCAAGCTGCCTTCATCGCCTCCCGCCCAGGAGTATTCTACGGACAATGCTCTGAAATTTGTGGGGCAAATCACAGCTTTATACCAATTGTAGTTGAAGCAGTTCCACTCGAACACTTTGAGAACTGATCCTCACTAATATTAGAAAACGCCTCATTAGGAAGCTAACCCGGGACTCAGCGTTGGCCTTTTAAGCCAAAGATTGGTGCCTCCCAACCACCCCTAGTGAAATGCCTCAATTAGACCCTGCCCCTTGATTCATAATCCTAGTATTTTCATGAATTGTCTTCCTCACTATCATCCCAACTAAAGTCCTAAATCATATTACACCAAATGAACCAACCCCTGTAAGTGCCGAAAAACACGAAACAGGACCCTGAAACTGACCATGGCAGTAAGCTTCTTTGACCAATTCGCAAGCCCATCCTACATGGGAATCCCACTAATTGCAATTGCAATCGCACTCCCCTGAGTGCTCTACCCAAAACCAACATCACGATGAATTAACAACCGCCTAATTACTATCCAAGGTTGACTAATAAATCGATTCACTAATCAACTCCTAATGCCACTAAGCACGGGAGGACACAAATGAGCCCTACTATTAACCTCACTCATAGTGCTACTAATTACAATTAATATGCTAGGACTCCTTCCATATACATTTACCCCCACAACGCAGCTCTCATTAAATATAGGACTCGCAGTACCACTGTGACTAGCCACAGTCTTAATTGGAATGCGAAATCAACCCACAATTGCTCTCGGCCACCTCCTACCACAAGGCACACCCGCACCCCTAGTTCCAGTACTTATTATTATCGAAACAATTAGTCTATTCATCCGCCCACTAGCACTTGGCGTCCGACTGACCGCCAACCTAACCGCAGGCCACCTCCTGATCCAATTAATCGCCACCGCAGCATTTGTCCTCCTTCCAATTATACCAACCGTAGCAATTTTAACAGCCACAGTGCTCTTCCTTCTCACACTGTTAGAAGTGGCAGTAGCAATAATTCAAGCCTACGTATTCGTACTACTACTAAGCCTCTACCTACAAGAGAACGTTTAATGGCCCACCAAGCACATGCATACCATATGGTTGATCCAAGCCCATGACCACTAACCGGCGCAGTCGGTGCCATACTAACGACATCCGGCCTAGCAATCTGATTCCATTTCCACTCTGCAACACTCATAACCCTTGGAATAATTCTTCTGCTCCTCACAATGTACCAATGATGACGTGACATCATCCGAGAAGGAACTTTCCAAGGCCACCACACCCCACCAGTACAAAAAGGCCTACGATACGGAATAATCCTATTTATTACATCAGAAGTATTCTTCTTCCTAGGATTCTTCTGAGCCTTTTACCACTCAAGCCTTGCCCCCACACCAGAACTCGGAGGATGCTGACCCCCATCAGGAATCACCACACTAGACCCATTCGAAGTGCCCCTCCTAAACACAGCTGTTCTACTGGCATCAGGAGTCACAGTAACATGAGCACACCACAGCCTCATGGAAGGAGAGCGAAAACAAGCCATTCACGCCCTAATACTCACAATTTTACTCGGACTATACTTTACTGCCCTCCAAGCCATAGAGTACTACGAAGCACCTTTCACAATTGCAGACGGTGTCTACGGATCAACATTCTTTGTGGCCACCGGATTCCACGGGCTCCACGTCATTATTGGATCCTCATTCCTGGCCGTCTGCCTTATCCGCCAAATCCTATACCACTTTACATCTGAGCACCACTTCGGCTTTGAAGCTGCTGCCTGATACTGACACTTTGTTGACGTAGTTTGACTTTTCCTCTATGTGTCAATCTACTGATGAGGCTCATAATCTTTCTAGTATCAAATTTAATACAGGTGACTTCCAATCACTTAGTCTTGGTTAAAATCCAAGGAAAGATAACTTGATTATTACTATCCTAACCATCGCTACAATACTATCCATAATCCTAATACTCGTATCATTTTGGCTCCCACAAATAAACCCAGACGCAGAAAAAATTTCACCATACGAATGTGGCTTCGACCCGCTGGGATCCGCCCGCTTGCCATTTTCACTCCGATTTTTTCTAGTTGCTATCCTATTCCTGCTTTTCGACCTAGAAATTGCCCTCCTACTTCCCCTCCCATGGGGAGACCAACTCCAAAACCCAGTAGAAACCCTCCTCTGGACCACAGCAGTCATCATCCTACTAACATTAGGACTAATCTATGAATGAACTCAAGGGGGACTGGAATGGGCCGAATAGGGAGCTAGTCCAAAACAAGACCTTTGATTTCGGCTCAAAAAATTGTGGCTTAATCCCACAGCCCCCTTATGACACCAGCACACTTCAGCTTTAGCTCGGCATTCATCCTTGGGCTTATAGGGCTAGCATTTCACCGAACCCACCTACTATCTGCATTATTATGCCTTGAAGGCATAATATTATCCTTATTTATTGCACTAGCCCTCTGAACCCTCCAATTCGAATCAATGGGGTTTTCCACAGCCCCAATACTGCTACTAGCCTTCTCCGCCTGCGAAGCAAGCACCGGATTAGCACTATTAGTTGCCACAGCTCGAACCCACGGGACCGATCGCCTACAAAACCTCAACCTCCTACAATGCTAAAAGTATTAATCCCTACAATTATGCTATTTCCAACAATCTGAATATCTCCACCAAAATGACTATGAACAACAGCAACCGCCCATAGTCTATTAATTGCACTAATTAGCTTGACATGATTTGCATGAGACTCAGAAACCGGCTGAACAACCCCCAACATGTACTTAGCCACAGACCCCCTGTCAACCCCCCTCCTTGTCTTAACATGCTGACTCCTCCCACTAATAATTCTAGCCAGCCAAAACCACATTAACCCCGAGCCAATAAATCGACAGCGACTATACATTTCACTCCTAACCTCACTACAAACCTTCCTAATTATAGCATTTGGTGCTACAGAAATCATCATATTCTATATTATATTTGAAGCCACACTTATCCCAACCCTTATTATTATTACCCGATGAGGAAACCAAACTGAACGCCTTAACGCAGGAACCTACTTTCTATTCTATACCCTAGCAGGATCCCTCCCCCTCCTAGTGGCTCTCCTCCTACTTCAACAATCAACAGGCACACTCTCTATATTAATTTTACAATACTCCCAACCATTAACCCTCAACTCCTGAGGACACAAGATCTGATGAGCAGGTTGCTTAATTGCCTTCCTAGTCAAAATACCGCTCTATGGCGTCCACCTCTGACTACCAAAAGCACACGTAGAAGCCCCCGTAGCCGGCTCCATAGTACTAGCAGCAGTCCTACTAAAACTTGGAGGCTATGGCATAATACGAATAATGATTGTTCTAGATCCACTTTCTAAAGAGCTTGCCTACCCATTTATCATCCTAGCTTTGTGAGGCATCATTATAACCGGATCAATTTGCCTGCGACAAACAGATTTAAAGTCACTAATTGCCTATTCATCAGTAAGCCACATAGGCCTAGTAGCAGGAGGAATCCTAATCCAAACCCCCTGAGGATTTACAGGAGCAATCACTTTAATAATTGCTCACGGACTGGTATCATCAGCACTTTTCTGCCTGGCCAACACCGCCTACGAACGAACCCACAGCCGAACCATAGTACTAGCCCGCGGACTTCAAATAATCTTCCCCCTAACAGCAGCTTGATGATTTATTGCTAACCTGGCCAACTTAGCCCTACCGCCCCTACCAAACCTAATAGGAGAGCTAATAATCATCACCACCTTATTCAACTGATCCCCATGAACCATTGCCTTAACAGGACTGGGAACACTCATTACTGCAGGCTACTCTCTTTACATGTTTCTAATAACCCAACGGGGCCAAACACCCAACCACATCTCAGGACTACCACCATTCCACACACGAGAGCACCTACTAATAACCTTGCACCTAATCCCAGTTATTCTTTTAGTAACAAAGCCAGAACTTATATGAGGCTGATGTTATTAGTAAGTATAGTTTAACTAAAAATATTAGATTGTGGTTCTAAAGATAGAGGTTAAAATCCCCTTACTCACCGAGGAAGGCCCGAGGCAATAAGTCCTGCTAATTCTTTACCTCCACGGTTAAACTCCGTGGTTTCCTCGTGCTTCCGAAGGATAATAGTTCATCCATTGGTCTTAGGAACCAAAAACTCTTGGTGCAAATCCAAGCAGAAGCTATTTCGACAATACTAGTACCCTCGTCGACAATACTAGTATTAATCATCCTAGTATACCCGCTAATAACCACAATAAGCCCAAACCCACCAAATCAAAAATGGGCAATCTCACACGTAAAAACCGCCGTAAGTAGCGCATTCTTCATTAGCCTCATTCCACTAATAATCTTCCTAGACCAGGGAACCGAAACTATTATTACAAACTGACACTGAATAAATACTTCCACATTTGACGTAAACATTAGCTTTAAGTTCGATTACTACTCCCTTATCTTCACCCCCATTGCCCTCTACGTTACCTGATCAATTTTAGAATTTGCATCATGATACATACACTCTGATCCAAACATGAACCAATTCTTCAAATATCTACTCCTATTCTTAGTGGCCATAATTATTCTAGTCACAGCCAACAACATATTCCAACTATTCATTGGCTGAGAGGGTGTCGGAATCATGTCATTCCTCCTCATTGGCTGATGGTACGGACGAGCAGATGCCAACACAGCAGCCCTACAAGCCATCCTCTACAACCGAGTTGGTGATATCGGATTAATCATAACCATAGCCTGACTCGCAATAAACCTAAACTCATGAGAGATTCAACAGATCTTCTTCCTCTCAAAAAACTTTGACATAACCCTGCCCCTAATTGGCCTGATCCTAGCAGCGGCTGGAAAATCCGCACAATTTGGGCTACACCCCTGACTCCCGTCAGCCATAGAAGGTCCCACGCCAGTCTCTGCCCTACTACACTCCAGCACTATAGTTGTTGCTGGTATCTTTTTACTCATTCGACTTCACCCAATAATACAAGATAATAAACTAGCCCTTACAATCTGCCTCTGCCTGGGAGCCCTAACCACCCTATTTACAGCTGCCTGTGCCCTCACCCAAAATGACATCAAAAAAATTGTAGCCTTCTCAACATCCAGCCAACTCGGCCTGATAATAGTAACAATTGGACTCAATCAACCTCAATTAGCGTTCCTACACATCTGCACTCACGCCTTCTTTAAAGCCATGCTGTTTCTATGTTCAGGGTCAATTATCCACAGCTTAAACGACGAACAAGATATCCGAAAAATAGGAGGACTACAAAACCTAATACCACTTACATCAACCTGCCTCACAATTGGTAGCCTCGCACTTACTGGAACCCCGTTCCTGGCCGGCTTCTTCTCAAAAGACGCTATCATTGAAGCCCTAAACACCTCACACCTAAACGCCTGAGCCCTAACTCTCACACTCATTGCCACATCCTTCACTGCCGTATATAGTTTCCGAGTGGTATTCTTTGTTACCATAGGGACACCCCGATTCCTGCCCCTATCGCCAATTAATGAAAACGACCCATCAGTAATTAACCCAATCAAACGTCTTGCTTGAGGAAGTATTACTGCAGGCCTCATCATCACTTGCAACCTCCCACCATCAAAAACACCCGTCATAACCATGCCAATCATAATAAAAACAACTGCCTTAGCAGTAACAGTTATTGGCCTACTAACAGCAATAGAACTAACCGCACTAACTAATAAGCAATTAAAAATCATGCCATCAACCCGCCCTCATCACTTTTCCAACATGCTAGGGTTCTTCCCAGCTATCATCCACCGGTTGATCCCAAAACTGAACCTAACAATAGGACGATCAATTGCCACACAACTCGTAGACCAAACATGATTTGAAATGACAGGACCAAAAGGCGCAGCATCAATACAAGTAAAAATGGCTAAAACCACAAGTGACATCCAACGGGGAATAATCAAAACCTATCTGACCATCTTCCTCCTATCCACAACCATCGCCATTCTTCTAGCCCTCACTTAAACAGCTCGAAGCGCGCCCCGGCTTAAACCACGAGTAAGCTCCAACACTACAAACAACGTTAAAAGCAACACCCCCGCACAAACAATAAGCATCCCACCCCCAGAACAATACATTACCGCTACACCACTAATATCCCCCCGCAACATAGAAAATTCTTTCAAGCTATCAACAACAGACCAAGAACCCCCATACCAATCCCCTCAAAATACACCGGCCATCAAACCAACACCTAACAAATAAACCAAAACATACCCAATAACAGAGCGATCGCCTCAAGCCTCAGGGAAGGGCTCCGCGGCCAAAGCTGCTGAATACGCAAAGACCACCAACATCCCCCCCAAATAAATTAAAAACAAAATTAAAGCTAAAAACGGCCCCCCATGCTCAATTAACACTCCACACCCAACCCCCGCCGCTACTACCAAACCAAGAGCAGCAAAATAGGGAGCAGGATTAGAAGCTACAGCAACCAAACCAACAATAAAAGCTACTAACAGTAAATATAAAAAGAAAATTATAAATTCCCACCCGGATTTTAACCGGGGCCAATGACTTGAAGAACCACCGTTGTTATTCAACTATGAGAACCAAAACCACATCTAATGGCAAGCCTACGAAAAACACATCCCCTAATTAAATTACTCAACGGCGCACTAATTGACCTACCCGCCCCATCCAACATCTCCATTTGATGAAACTCCGGGTCCCTACTAGGACTCTGCCTAGTAACCCAAATCCTAACAGGACTATTCCTAGCCATACACTACACCTCCGACATCTCCACCGCCTTTTCCTCCGTCGCCCACATCTGCCGAGACGTCAACTACGGATGACTCATCCGCAATATACACGCCAATGGAGCTTCATTCTTCTTCATCTGCATCTACATACACATTGCCCGAGGATTATATTACGGATCCTACCTTTACAAAGAAACATGAAACATTGGAGTAGTTCTACTTCTCCTTGTAATAATAACAGCCTTCGTCGGCTATGTCCTTCCCTGAGGACAAATATCCTTTTGAGGGGCCACAGTCATCACAAACCTATTATCAGCAGTACCCTACGTAGGAGACACACTAGTCCAATGAATCTGAGGAGGCTTCTCAATTGATAACGCAACACTAACCCGATTCTTCGCATTCCACTTCCTATTCCCCTTTATAACTGCTGCAGCAACCATTATGCACCTCCTATTCCTTCACGAAACAGGATCAAACAACCCTGCAGGCCTTAATTCCGACGCAGACAAAATCTCCTTCCACCCATACTTTTCATACAAAGACCTACTAGGATTCGTAATTATACTATTAGCCCTCACATCCCTAGCCTTATTCTCACCTAACCTATTAGGCGACCCAGAAAACTTTACCCCTGCAAACCCCCTGGTCACACCCCCTCACATTAAACCAGAGTGATATTTCCTATTTGCCTACGCCATCCTACGATCAATTCCAAACAAACTAGGAGGGGTCCTAGCCCTACTATTCTCCATCCTCGTCCTAATAGTAGTGCCAATTCTACACACATCAAAACAGCGAGGACTAACATTTCGACCACTAACCCAATTCCTATTTTGAACACTAGTCGCTGACATGGCTATCCTGACCTGAATTGGCGGAATACCAGTAGAACACCCATTCATTATTATTGGACAAATCGCATCTGTCCTATACTTCGCACTATTCCTTATCCTAATTCCAATAGCAGGATCACTGGAAAACAAAGCACTCAAATGAGCCTGCCCTAATAGCTTAGTAAAAGCATCGGTCTTGTAATCCGAAGATCGGAGGTTAAAATCCTCCTTAGTGCCAGAAAAGGGAGACTCTAACTCCCACCCCTGACTCCCAAAGCCAGGATTCTGAGCTAAACTATTTTCTGACAACGTATATGGTATAGTACATATTATGCATAATATTACATTAATGTATTAGTACATTAACTTAAATCTACCTATGTATAGTGGTTTCCTAATGACCTTTGTGCTTATTCAGCTGGGGATTCTTTTTACACGATTAATGTAGTAAGAAACCACCAACGATTTATATAAAAACATACTATTAATGATAGAATCAAGGACATAAATTGTGGGGGTCGCACATAGTGAACTATTACTGGCATCTGGTTCCTATTTAATTACATAACCATAAGACTCCACCCTTTATTAATTATACTGGCATCTGATTAATGGTGTAGTACATACGACTCGTTACCCACCAAGCCGGGCGTTCACTTAAATGCATAGGGTATCTCTTATTTTGGCTCCATTCATTTACATTTCAGAGTGCAAGCCCCAATTAACACTAGGGTGGAACATTTAGACCTGTTTTCAAGTAATTTAAGTTAATGATAAAATGACATAACTTAAGAATTACATAAATCTAAATCAAGTGCATAACACATTCTTACTCAATACACACTTATCCTATATACCCCCGGTTTTTGCGCGACAAACCCCCTTACCCCCTATATCCAACCAATCTTGTATCCTTGTCAAACCCCGAAACCAAGGAAGATCAGCAAGACATATTAAACCAACAAATTCAGCATGGATTGCCCCACCACGCTTATATATTGCATAAATATATAGTACATTACACATAATACACAATACATGAATAGTGTGTATACATATATATTGTACATGCATGATATATATATACATTATATATACATTATATATACATTATATATACATTATATATACATTATATATACATTATATATACATTATATATACATTATATATAATGCATGAATAATGTACACATGCAATATGCATGATTACATCAAATAATGCACGAATACATGATGTGAGTATACAATATATATATGTAAGTGTAAACACCACATGCATGCAGTAAATATATATACATGCATGCAGTAAATATATATACATGCATGCAGTAAATATATATACATGCATGCAGTAAATAATATAGCATGTATATATACATGCAACAAATATTTACAATACATGAATAATGTATATATATATATATATATATATATATATATATATATATATATATATATATATATATAATGCATAAATATTCATGCATGCAATAGATGTATATACATAGTACATGAATATGTATACATGCACGCGTAGATATTATATGCATGAGTAATGTATACATGAATAACATTATATACAATGCATGCATTATATACATATATAATGCATGCAATAAATATGCACTATATATACAATACATGCATTATATATACGCACACTAATGCACGAATAATGTACGTGCATGCAATAAATATACATTATATATGTACGCAATAAATTTATATATATATATATATATATATATATATATATATATATATATATATATATATAATACATGAACAACATCACGATCATGCAATAAATTATATACATATATGACACATTAAACGTATACATAATGGATACGTACAATATATATATAAACCACACGCAAATTTTACCTAAAAATTAGTACTAAAACTTACCAATATGTCAAATACTAAAACTTTTAGTTACA